ATAGATATTCTAATCTACTTCAATATTGAATACCAGAAAACTGTATGAATGTTGTATTTATTAACTTATATTATTATTAACGCGGGTATAGCTAATCTAGATCTCCGTCTTCTCTCTTCTTTTATTGCCCTCTTGTCCTGTCGTGTCGTTAATTGACAGTATGACTTAGGGCTCAATATAATTTGACCGAACAAATCATAGTTTGGTAAACCACCTTGAATCTACTGCGGAGTGAAGGATCTTGGATCCAACGCATAACCCTTTGGGAATCAGAAAGATAAAGACGAGAAAGACCAATGAAATCAAGTTTCAAGATTGTATAGTTTAATGGTAAAGTTTGATTACCATTAATACTCAGAATAGTTAACGAGTTTTTCCCTTTTATTTATATCCTATGCATCACCTAAATCCTAAAGGCGGCTCTAGGCCTGAGTTATATTAAGTTAAGGTGGCCTTAGTTACCTATGGTATTTGTCTTATTACCTATTTCTAGTTGATTTATGAATGAAGGTGGCATAGGCCCCTATGGTCCAGTGGTTACGACCTCTCTCTTTCACGGAGAAAACGAGGGTTCAAGTCCCTCTGGGGGTATACCAAGACTAAAGACTATAGGAGTGAGATTTTCTATCAAGTGATCCATATTTGTCAAGTCCTTCTATTAGTCTACTCAGAAGAGACTTTCTATTTTATATCAAATGTTATATTTGATTTCAAGTGATATGTATTTGTCAAGTCTACTTGGGAGACGAAAGGAAGTTGATTATGGAACGTCTAAAATGAATTAGGCGTTGGGTCGATGCCCGAGTGGTTAATGGGGACGGACTGTAAATTCGTTGGCAATATGTCTACGCTGGTTCAAATCCAGCTCGGCCCAACAATTCGCCAATCTACTATCAGATGGTATAACCCTCTTGTTCTTAAGAAATACCTGATACAAGACAAGAGAATAAAAAAAAGAATCTAAATTTTCTGCTAGATCTCTTCTTATTTCCCTGGGATTGTAGTTCAATAGGCTAGAGCACCGCCCTGTCAAGGCGGATGTTACGGGTTCGAGCCCCGTCAGTCCCGACGGATCCAATAAGTACATCAATTAGCCTCTCCATTTTCTGTGAAATGAAGGGACAGAGAGAATAATTGAATTCCGAAGGGGTTTCCCTCTTTTTTTTTTCAGGATTCTCTCGATCGAAGAAAGAACACACCCTAAAATAAAATGAAAATAACTAAAATAGTGAAGTTGACAGAATATTTCATCTTTTCTGCCGCGACTCGTCTTTCTCATACTTCTTTGTTTTGTCTTCCAAAGAAAAGAGGATCACTAAAATTTAAAACCTAATTCCTGTCTTTTTCCACTTCGCTTGTATTGTTTGTTGGTGGGGTTTTGTAGTTAATGGAAACGGACGGGTTAGATTATACTTCATTTGATGGTTCTACAAGGAAGACCTAAGGTAGGTTATAGAAAAGAAAGAACAGAAAAGAAGGATAAATAAAGGAATTTTTGATTGGTCCGGGAATCCTATCTTGGATTCGGTATGGATAAAAGATCTTCATATGTTATATACTATTAATTCTCCACGACTAATTAATTTAATAGCTCAGATATTGTTATTCATGATATTGATCCGATTCAATATCATCGATAGGTAATGCATTCATTGAATTGACAGGTGAAAGATTTATCATCTCTATGGGATTAAATCCCGAGTTATTGTATTGTGAAATAAAAAAAAACGATGAGATTATGGAAGTAAATATTCTTGCATTTATTGCTACTGCACTGTTCATTTTAGTTCCTACTGCTTTTCTACTTATAATTTACGTAAAAACAGTAAGTCAAAATAATTAATTAATTACTTTAAATGAAACTCGACTTCTGAATTCTTTGAAGAAAAAGTATTCTATTTTTGCTGAAATCAAGGGGCTATAATCGGCGATATTCTATGAGATCCGAGAGTATGGTAAGTAAGAAATTTCTTTCTTACTTACCATACTCTCTATTAGTGTTATAGTAGTGTATAAAGTTGTACTTGACTTTCTAATAAAAAGGGTATGCTATATTAGCTTCTATCTTCAATTCAATATATGTAGTTATTAATCCATATTTGGAATTGACGTAGGACCCACTCTTTTCTTTCATACATTTATATATATATATTTATATTCCAATTCCAATGAATCTGAAAACTTCCAATGAATCTGAAATAATTGTTTTACTGTTATAGAATACATTTCTCCACTAGAATCTAATGGAATTTCGAAATGAAGATATTTTTATTTGAAAATTATTTCAATTTAAATAAAGAATGCGTTGCAGAACGATCTATAAAACAATTGATACCTTTTCATTTCTCAACTAAATTAGGAGTGCTTCTAAAGTCCACTTCTTCCCCATACTACGAGTGAAAGGGAAAAAGTAAAGACTACCATTAAAGCAGCCCAAGCGAGACTTACTATATCCATGTGAATTATGTCCCTTATCTCTATGATAGAATTATTCCATTATTGCTAACTAATAATAGTAGAATGAATGGTCCAGAGTCAAAAAGGGATTCTGGGCGAACACTATTGATGAATCAATCAATGGATTTTAAAAATTCCTATATGATTTATAATCCGTACCCTTTCCCGATTGTCTCTCTGAAGGAGTTGGGATATAGTATATTATACTCTTGACGAGGGGTAAAAATTGTTTTGGGCTTTTTTTTTATTTTCTATAAAAGGTAAATTATCTATCCAATATCAATCTAATAGTGATTGAATGCCTGAACACTCAGAGATTCTCGCGAGTCTATATATGTAGATTACAGTATAGAAAGTACTTTCCCAACTAGTAGTGGAATTCTCGGCCGGTTATCCAATGTAATTTAAGACCCAATCAATAGACATTACATTAGCAGTAGAAGAGAATCTGGAAGTCTTGCTTCGACCATTATAATCTTTCTTTGAATTTTAGATTCAAAGATTTCCAATCTTTTACAAAATCCCCAGAACATAAAAAAATAGCGGAACAGAATAAGAGATTTCGATTCGTTTGTTGATGAGGCGGCACCCGGATTTGAACTGGGGAAAAAGGATTTGCAGTCCCCCGCCTTACCACTCGGCCATGCCGCCAAAACGATACACAATAGGATAAAAATTTCCCTTTTTGAGTTGGATTAGTAAACTTGAGTTTATTGTACTTGCATCCCTTTTTAATCCTTTTTTCTAAATTTAGAAAAAATTAGAAAAGAAACCGTTTTTCCCCTTTTGATTGTATTTGATCTGCCCCTTCGATTGATTGTATAGTATCTCAAAACACACAAACTTCCACTCACTTTTATATTGAAAAATCAAATGTATATTTTCACTCAAAAAGCCTAAATTTATGGGAACCATTAACTATTTATTGACTGACAATTCGTGAATTATTCTTGGATTTGAATATAAATTTTGGTTTGCCTAATGACATAAGAATAAGCAAAAATTTTTTGATACATACTGAATTTATTTTTTTAATCAAAAATCCTTCTCAATTTCCATTATAACAAAAATTATAGGTATATGTAAACCCCAGAACGGATATTCTTATACAGATACCAAATTGGCTATTTATATTATAGTTTATATTATAGTATGTTGCCTATAAATTCGTTGGAACAAAAAAAGGCCTGGCTGGGTATTGACCGGGCCAGGCCCAAAAAAAAGGCACTTCGAACAAAATAAAAGAAAGAAGGTGTTCTTTATTTATCTTTCTATTTGGATCTTTCGAGCATCTAAATTGAATTGCTAATTATATAATAACGATAAAGAATGTGAAAGAAATACTTTCTTTAATCCTTACTTGATGTGTAATGTAACATAGTAATTATCTTTTTCAATTGGGAGAGATGGCTGAGTGGACGAAAGCGGCGGATTGCTAATCCGTTGTACGAGTTATTCGTACCGAGGGTTCGAATCCCTCTCTTTCCGTTGATGAGTTTCCATTTTTTCTTTCAAATTTTGCAAACCCCTTTTTATTTTTTCCTTGTTAAATGTGTGGAATAGCTAAAAAAAAAATCTTAAGAAAATTATAAAATCAAGCAATAAAAACAAAAAAATTATTCTTCACGTCCAGGATTACGTCCTGGATCATTGGATAGGAATCCAAAGATGAAGAGAGAAACAAAGAATATTACTACTGTATAAACGAAAAGTTTGAGAGTAAGCATTACACAACCTCCAAGATCATTTTTTGAAAAAGAAAAACGAGAAAAGACAATAGATCCTCCATTTTTATATCACATATCCTATTTTGACACCAAGAAAAGAATTCTAGAAATAGAAAAGAATGTTCAGAAATTCAAATGAAGTTGAAATTTGTAATAAGAGTCTTTGATTACCACAAATCACTTTCATACCCAAATTAGATATTGTAAGGGACCTGAAGCTAATAAGGTATTTCGCCGTAAAAAGGATTAAAATCAGGAAATAGGGCGTCTCGTGGCTATCCGAGAATTTCAATGTTTGAATCGAAGGTTCATACTGTCAGACTTATTTGATCTTATCAATTGTTATAATTTTTCTCGAATAAATATGAATTTTCTAGGATAGTATTAAAGATCTTATCGAAAACTTACAGCAGCTTGCCAAACAAAGGCTAAAAGAAAAAAGAACAGGGGTATGACTGGCATAAAATCTACGATTGGATTCAAAAAAGCATAGGCTTCGGGCAATTTGGCCAAGAAAAGACTACTCGGATAAAGGGCAGAATTAAGACAGATCAAACTAAAGATATTAAGCATAACAGACATTTTTTTCGTCGAGATAATTGCATTTTGATTGAGTTATTGATATAAGGAAAAATGAAGTAAAGTAAGGTAGACAAAAAATCCTTCTTTTTCCGCTCAATCAAAAATCCTCCGATTCTCAAAGGAGAATAGAAGAAATCATACTTTCATACAATATCTTAATTGAATTATATGTAATGATCAATAAATTCCATTGAATTAATTCTAGAGATACACATGCCAAAATCCTAGCACGAATCTATAATAGATTCTATAAAGAATAAAGATTTTCTATAGTTGGACTGGAATTGACGAACACTTAATACCAATATTATTCTTTAATAGTATAAGTATCCAATAAAAATAGAAATGGGGCGTAGCCAAGCGGTAAGGCAACGGGTTTTGGTCCCGCTATTCGGAGGTTCGAATCCTTCCGTCCCAGAGCATATCCATTGTATTCTAATACTTCTTTTTTGTTCAACAAGGTTCTGTTTCAAGGTTTGGATAGACTTTTTTTATTCTTTGCGGAATCATATCTGACTTTTTCACAAACCAAACTAAATCGAGTTCAAATGACATGCAAAAGTAACTGAACCCTTTTGTGACCCATAGAAAATGGGGCATAGATCACAGTTGGAGAAAGATTACTTAACCTCAGGTTAAAAAAATATGAAAATACATATAAAACGAGGAAGTGCTTAGCCTATAGGTATTTATGGTTATCCTATTTCAGTGACAATAGTGTTTCCATTTTTGTGAAAACTAAATTGCATCCCTAAAATATGAAAATTTAAATATTTAACAATGATATTTCTTTTTATTGTTCGATCTATTTAGCTTATTTGCTTTGCATCATTGACAATTCCATTTGAAAAGAAACAGAGATCTTGCTTTTTTATGATAATAAAAAGGAGTAAAACTTGACTCAAAGAATGATGTAGAAGTAGAAAACTTTTTCAACTATCAAGATTTTTAATGATTCCTTCTAGGTTGGGAAGTTGAAAATGGTCAGTCTATCTTATTGAGTCACTTGAAGAGGCAGAGTCAAATAGAATTTATTTCTTTTATTTGTGCGATTTCTGTTAGTTATGTTATTTCTATATTTTGATTTCTTAATATTTCTGTTAGATATTTTTTTGAGATAGAGATTTATAGAAAAATGTTCTATTCATACAAAAAAAGACGGCATTTTGCTAAAATTTCTTCAGAAAAATCTTTATTATCTGTGTAGATATTCTCTATTAAATATAAATAACCATGTCTCTGTACCGACTGAACCAATGACTATTCATGATTCCATAATTGAATCAATTCCATACTGGTTCCAAATTAGAGGAATGTTATGGTAAAACTTCGTTTAAAACGATGTGGTAGAAAGCAACGTGCGACTTGAAGGACATGATCCGGTGTGGATTCTTATTGTTACATCCACCATTTTATATAGGAATGAAGGTGCTCTTGGCTCGACGTCGTTTGTTCTATTCTACTAGAACCCTTCTTTTTTTATTGGGTTCTAATGTAAATAGTTCATGATGGAGCTCGAGTAGAAAGTATTTATTAATTTCTCAGGGGCAACGATCTAGGGTTAATGCCAATTAATAAATTGGAACAACTTCGTAAGTATATCTTCGATATAGAAATCGAAAGGATTCCATTCCAACAAATTTTCAAAATTGTTGGAACGGCTAAAACTTTTTCGATCGACAGTGTATCGCGCATGAATCAACCTCGGTATGATTCTTTGATAGAAAGAAATCCCAAAAGGGGTATGTTGCTACCATTTTGAAAGGATTAAGAAGCACCGAAGTAATGTCTAAACCCAATGATTTAAAACAAAAATAAAGGATCCCAGAACAAGGAAACACCACTTCAATTGTCTCACGGATCCGAATAAAGAATCCAAATAAATTTTAAACGAGACAAAAACGGTGGGTTAAAGACCACTCAATAAAAAAATATCTTAAAAATCTTTAATATATTTGAGAATTATTATTATTATATTATTGAACTTGAGTTATGAGTACAAATGATTTTTTTTTCAGCAACGCAGCTAAATAAAAATGACTATGAGTTAAATTGAAATTTGAAATTCTATTCTAGAATAATTCATTTTACAGATTTTCTATTTATTCTAATTCTAATTTTATCCATAGACAAAACATCATTTTTTCTCGAGCCGTACGAGGAGAAAACTTCCTATACGGTTCTAGGGGGGGGTTCTTTTTCATCTACATCTATCCCGATGAGCCGTCTATCGAATCGTTGCAATTGATGTTCGATCCCGAAGAGAAGGAAGAGATCTTCAGAAAGTGGGTTTTTATGATCCGATCAAGAATCAAACTTATTTAAACGTTCCCGCTATTCTCTATTTCCTTGAAAAAGGTGCTCAACCTACAGGAACTGTTCAGGATATTTTAAAAAAGGCAGAGGTTTTGCCCTAATCAAATGAAATTCAATTAAATTAAGGAAATAAAAAATAAGGGTAGGATAATGATTTCTATATCATTTTGGATATCTTTTCTATACTATGTTTTTTTATTTCCTTCTTTTCTTCTTCTATTCGTATCTAGTTATCATTGTTTTTATAGAATCCTTTGTGATAGAATCTTTTTTGATAGAATCCTTTTCTAAGGAAACCCTTATTTGATTCATCCTCACAAAATAGAAATATTTTGGCATTACCTGCAATTGGATGGTTTTCATTCGACCTCTAATATCAAGTAAGAAACAAGGAATCGAAGTTCTTTATTCTATATGG